AAGAAAAACCCGAACTACTAGTCACTTTCGAAGAAGAGTTGAAACTAGAGCCAGAAATAGAAAATTTGGAAACAACTTATTGTCAACCTCTTTCAGATATGAATCTATTTGATTCAGAAGGGAAGCACTTGCATGAGTCTTTTTCAGATATGAATCTATTTGATTCAGAAGAGAAGAACTTGGATCAGTCTTTTTCAGATATTAATTTATTTGATTCAGAACGGACGAACGTCGATGAGTTGCTTTCAGATATCGATCGAGCTGAGTTAGAAGGTACGCAGGTCGATGAGTCTTTTTCAGATATGAATCTATTTGATTTACAAGGTACGAAGGTCGATGAGTCTCTTTCAGATCTCGATCTAGCTGATTTAAAAGTTGATGAGTTGCTTTCAGATATCGATCGAGCTGAGTTAGATGAATTGTTTTCAGATCTCGATCGAGCTGATTTAGAAGATATCGATCGAGCTGATTTAGAAGATCTCGATCGAGCTGATTTAGAAGATATTGATCTAGCTGAGTTAGAAATTGATCTAGCTGAGTTAGAAGCTATTGATCTAGCTGATTTAGAAGCTATTGATCTAGCTGAGTTAGAAGGGACGAAGGTCGATGAGTCTCTTTCAGAGCTCAATCGAGCTGATTTAGAAGCGACCGAGATCGATGAGTCTCTTTCAGATCTCAATCGAGCTGATTTAGAAGGTACGAAGGTCGATGAGTCTCTTTCAGAGCTCAATCGAGCTGATTTAGAAGGTACGAAGGTCGATGAGTCTCTTTCAGAGCTCAATCGAGCTGATTTAGAAGGGACCGAGGTTGATGAGTCTCTTTCAGATCTCAATCGAGCTGATTTAGAAGGGACCGAGATCGATGAGTCTCTTTCAGATCTCAATCTAGCTGATTTAGAAGGGACCGAGGTTGATGAGTCAGAGCTCAATCTAGCTGATTTAGAAGGCGATGAGATTAATAAGCTATTTTATTTAGAACGGTTCTATCGGTCTCTCAAGTTGAATTCTAAGAGCTTTTTGGTTCCCTATACAAATTTCAAGTCAAAGAGCTTTTTTATTCCCTCTTCATCGTTTGATAAATTTTTATCATTAGAACTCGAAAAGAGGAAAAATGATTGTCGTAGTCGTAACAAAGATGATGGTATTGTCCGAAAAGAGCAACTAAGGAGTCTTTATCTAAGGACATGCTATAAAAAAATGCGCATGGATAGAAATAAAAAAAGCTTAGCTAGTGCTTTTTCAATTCGCTCAAAAGGGGAGCTATTCCAAAAATATCTCGCAAAAACAAAATGGAAGCTATTCAAAAGATATCTGCCATGGGCCCTTACTTCGACAGGGCTCAGATATCTAACCGCTCTATTTTTAGACATTGTTTCAGATCTATGGGGGAGAATATGGGACAGGCGAAGATGGCGAATTCGTATTATTGAGATTGACTTGTATCTTCTACGATTGAAGAGGAAATGGACGAGGAAATGGAGGAGGAAATGGACGGAGAAATGGACAAAAGCAAAAAAAAAATGGCCGCCGAAATTCAAAAAATGGGCGACGCAATTAAAAAAAGTGGATGCGAAACTTTTTAGATTGACGTTCCTATTAAAGAGGATAAAGACCGTTTTCGAGACGTGTCTCGACACAGGTTATAGGGAAACTTTTTATCGAAAGAGAAAGAATAGGTCACCTCGGAACAGGAGAAATCTTCGGGAGTTCTTCATTTTAATGGATTTATTGGTTCTTGTTGTTGCATGTCTCGTTTCTAAAGCTTTTTTACAGGGTTTAGATGACTGGTTTTTAATAGCGAGAAAATTCAAAACGGCCCAAGCTTTGATCATCGATGAAGTGCTGATTGAGATTGAGTTGGAAGAACTTATGGCTGAGTATCCTCCATATGAATCGCCCGATTTCGGGTTAAGGGTCAAAAATTTCTTTCTAGGTCTTCTGGAAAAGATGTTATTCCCTAATCCTTATGGACTGCGCGTTAAGAAGAAAAGGAAATTTTTCAATATCAATCTCAGACCTATCATCAAGCTCATAAATGTCATAAGTAAGGAAATTAATTTTGCGATAAAGACAAGATCCATAAGTCATACAAGTAAAGAGATCTATTCATTCATAAGAAAAAGAAAAAAAGTGACGCCGTATTGGGATCAAACAGCCGACTGGGTCTCAAACAATTATTGGATTGACAATCAAGAAAGAGAAGTCTTGATGCAGTTCGTCAACTTAAAGAGAGAAAGAAGTATTTCTGAAATTTTATGGAGTCTGACTCATAGTGATGAGTATGGATTAAAGGATGAGGTGCTGCCTGAAATGATTGAACAACCGGGCGAAGTGTACTTACGAAAGGTAATTGACTTTCATAAAAAGGATCTATTAAATTATGAGTTCAATCCATTTTCTTTAGCAGAAAAACGGATATTCCTTGCTCTTTATCATACAATGACTTATTCACAGACCTCGTCTGGGGTTGATCCTTCCCTATCTCGTCAAAAACCCTTTTC